GCTAGCGTAGCTTAATACAAAGCATAACACTGAAGATGTTAAGATGGGCCCTGAGAAGCTCCGCATGCACAAAGGCATGGTCCCGACCTTACTATCAGCTCTAGCCCAACTTACACATGCAAGTCTCCGCAGTCCCGTGAGTAAGCCCTTAATCCCCTGCCCGGGGACGAGGAGCAGGCATCAGGCACAAATTCTTAGCCCAAGACGCCAGGCCTAGCCACACCCCCAAGGGAATTCAGCAGTGATAAATATTAAGCCATAAGTGAAAACTTGACTCAGTTAGAGCTAAGAGGGCCGGTAAAACTCGTGCCAGCCACCGCGGTTAAACGAGAGGCCCTAGTTGATAGTACAACGGCGTAAAGGGTGGTTATGGATAGCGAAATAATAAAGTCGAATGGCCCTTTGGCTGTCATACGCTTCTAGGAGTCCGAAGCCCAGTATACGAAAGTAACTTTAAGAAAGCCCACCTGACCCCACGAAAACTGAGGAACAAACTGGGATTAGATACCCCACTATGCTCAGTCATAAACCCAGACGTCCTACTACAATCAGGCGTCCGCCCGGGTACTACGAGCATTAGCTTGAAACCCAAAGGACCTGACGGTGCCTCAGACCCCCCTAGAGGAGCCTGTTCTAGAACCGATAACCCCCGTTAAACCTCACCGCTTCTAGCCATCCCAGCCTATATACCGCCGTCGTCAGCTTACCCTGTGAAGGCAATAAAAGTAAGCAAAATGGGCACAACCCAGAACGTCAGGTCGAGGTGTAGCGTACGAAGCGGGAAGAAATGGGCTACATTTTCTATTATAGAACACTACGGACATGCAACATGAAATAGTGCTTGAAGGAGGATTTAGTAGTAAAAAGGAAGCAGCGTGTCCTTTTGAACCCGGCTCTGAGACGCGTACACACCGCCCGTCACTCTCCCCTGTCGAAATGCAATAAAGTTACCTAACGCTAAAGCTCTGACAAGGGGAGGCAAGTCGTAACATGGTAAGTGTACCGGAAGGTGCACTTGGATAAAATTCAGGGTGTGGCTGAGCTAGTTAAGCATCTCACTTACACCGAGAAGACATCCATGCAAATTGGGTCGCCCTGAGCCAACCAGCTAGCTTAATCACCAGTATAATTCAACAATATCTATAACAAAACAAGACCTAACCCTACAAACTAAACCATTTTTTTACCTGAGTATGGGAGACAGAAAAGGTTCACCTAGAGCAATAGAGAAAGTACCGCAAGGGAAAGCTGAAAGAGAAATGAAACAACCCATATAAGCACTAAAAAACAAAGACTAAACCTTGTACCTTTTGCATCATGATTTAGCCAGTACCCTCAAGCGAAGAGATCTTTAGTTTGATACCCCGAAACCAGGTGAGCTACCCCGAGACAGCCTATATAATTTAGGGCTAACCCGTCTCTGTGGCAAAAGAGTGGGAAGAGCTCCGGGTAGAAGTGACAGACCTACCGAACCTGGTGATAGCTGGTTGCCTAAGAAATGAATAGAAGTTCAGCCTCGCACGCCCTCAATCAACAAGCACATCATCAAGATATTATGGATACATACGAGAGTTAGTTGAAGGGGGTACAGCCCCTTTAACAAAGGATACAACCTTAACAGGAGGATAAAGATCATAATTAATAAGATATACTGTTCTAGTGGGCCTGAAAGCAGCCATCTAAGCAGAAAGCGTTAAAGCTCGGACAGAACGAAGTTTATTATCCCGATAGAAAATCTTACTCCCCTAACTGTATTAGGCCAACCCATGCCTACATGGGTGAGACTATGCTAAAATGAGTAACAAGAAGACTCGATCTTCTCCCGCCACAAGTGTAAACCAGATCGGACTAGCCGCTGGAATTTAACGAGCCCAACCAAAGAGGGCATTGCGAATAATAAAGACCTCAGGAAGAGCCCGCAATTAACTGATCGTTAACCCCACACTGGAGTGGCATTTTAAGGGAAAGACTAAAAGAAGGGGAAGGAACTCGGCAAACACAAGCCTCGCCTGTTTACCAAAAACATCGCCTCCTGCAGCGTAAAGTATAGGAGGTCCAGCCTGCCCAGTGACTACGGGTTCAACGGCCGCGGTATATTGACCGTGCAAAGGTAGCGCAATCACTTGTCTTTTAAATAGAGACCTGTATGAATGGCTAGACGAGGGCTTAACTGTCTCCCCCCTCCGGTCAGTGAAATTGATCTATCCGTGCAGAAGCGGGTATAATACTACAAGACGAGAAGACCCTTTGGAGCTTAAGGTACAGAATTCAGCCACGTTAAGCAACTCCGTAAATAGCAAGAACTTAGTGGTCGTGAAATTTTACCTTCGGTTGGGGCGACCGCGGAGGAAAAGCAAGCCTCCGAGTGGACTGGGCCGAGACCCTAAAGCCAAGAGAAACATCTTTAAGCCGCAGAACATCTGACCAATAATGATCCGGCTAAAAAGCCGATCAACGGACCAAGTTACCCTAGGGATAACAGCGCAATCCTCTCCCAGAGCCCATATCGACGAGGGGGTTTACGACCTCGATGTTGGATCAGGACATCCTGGTGGTGCAGCCGCTATTAAGGGTTCGTTTGTTCAACGATTAAAGTCCTACGTGATCTGAGTTCAGACCGGAGCAATCCAGGTCAGTTTCTATCTGTAACGCTACTTTTCCCAGTACGAAAGGATCGGAAAAGAGGGGCCTATACTTAACGCATGCCCCACCCCTAATTCATGAAAACAAATAAATTAAATAAGGGAGGGCCAAAACCCCTGCCGCTCAAGATAAGGGCATACTGGGGTGGCAGAGCATGGTGAATTGCGTAAGGCCTAAGCCCTTAAAACCAGAGGTTCAAATCCTCTCCCCAGTTCATGCTTAACACCTTAATAACTCACCTAGTTAACCCGCTCGCCTACATTGTTCCCGTCCTACTGGCCGTGGCATTTTTGACTTTGCTTGAGCGAAAGGTATTGGGATATATGCAGCTACGAAAAGGGCCTAACGTAGTAGGACCTTACGGCCTACTACAGCCCATCGCCGACGGAGTTAAGCTGTTTATTAAAGAGCCCGTTCGCCCATCCACATCATCCCCATTCTTGTTTTTAGCGACCCCCATTCTTGCACTAACCCTTGCCCTGACTCTTTGAGCACCCATCCCTATGCCTCACCCAGTCATTAACCTTAACTTAGGTGTTCTGTTTATCTTAGCACTATCCAGCCTTGCGGTATATTCTATTCTTGGCTCAGGCTGAGCATCGAACTCAAAATATGCGCTCATTGGAGCCCTACGAGCAGTTGCCCAGACGATTTCATACGAGGTAAGCCTTGGACTTATCCTCCTTTCAGTAATCGTCTTTTCCGGGGGCTACACCCTTCAAACGTTTAATACCGCCCAAGAAAGCATTTGACTGCTCGTACCCGCGTGACCGCTAGCCGCAATATGATACATCTCGACTCTTGCAGAAACCAATCGGGCACCCTTTGACCTAACAGAGGGTGAATCAGAACTTGTCTCAGGCTTCAATGTCGAGTATGCAGGGGGCCCCTTTGCCTTATTTTTCCTCGCCGAGTACGCCAATATCTTGCTAATAAATACCCTCTCCGCCGTGCTGTTTTTGGGAACATCTTACTTTCCAGCCGTACCCGAGCTCACCACAATTGGGCTAATGATCAAAGCCGCCCTCTTATCCGTGGTATTTCTATGAGTACGAGCCTCTTACCCACGGTTTCGATATGACCAACTCATGCACCTAGTATGAAAGAACTTCCTTCCTTTAACGCTAGCCCTCGTATTATGACATGTGTCCCTCCCAATTGCGCTAGCGGGCCTTCCCCCACAGCTATAGTCCGGGAACTGTGCCCGAGTGCCCAGGGGCCACTTTGATAGAGTGGCTTACAGGGGCTAAAATCCCCTCAGTTCTTAGAAAGAAGGGGATCGAACCCATGCCCAAGAGATCAAAACTCTTAGTGCTTCCTCTACACCACTTTCTATGATGGGGTCAGCTAAATAAGCTTTCGGGCCCATACCCCGAACATGACGGTTAAAATCCCTCCTCCATCAATGAACCCTTACGTATTAGCCACACTTTTGTCCAGCCTTGGCCTAGGAACTACCCTCACCTTTGCCAGCTCTCACTGATTGCTGGCCTGAATGGGGTTGGAGATTAATACTCTGGCAATTGTTCCTTTAATAGCACACCACCATCACCCCCGCGCGGTAGAGGCTACCACAAAATATTTTCTCACACAAGCCACCGCAGCCGCCGTCATCCTATTTGCAAGCACAACTAATGCATGAGTCACCGGAGAATGAAATATAGCTAATATGTCGGACCCAATTGCTACTGCCATAATTCTTGCCGCCCTGGCGCTGAAGATTGGACTAGCGCCGATGCATTTCTGAATGCCCGAGGTTCTACAGGGATTAGATTTGTTGACAGGACTAATCCTGTCTACCTGACAGAAGCTTGCCCCATTCGCCCTAATTGTTCAAACAGCCCAAGCCTTCGACCCACTTCTTCTCACAGCCCTTGGCCTTATGTCCACCTTAGTTGGCGGCTGAGGCGGGTTGAACCAGACTCAACTACGCAAAGTCTTGGCCTACTCCTCGATTGCACACATAGGGTGAATGATGATTGTTCTTCAGTATGCTCCCCAACTTACCCTTCTCGCATTACTAATGTATATTTTAATAACATCCGCGGCGTTCCTAACACTGAAACTTTCGTATGCCACAAAAGTTGGGACCCTTGCAACCACCTGGTCGAAGAGCCCGCTCTTAACAGCTACAGCCGCCCTGGTGTTACTATCTCTAGGGGGCCTCCCCCCACTCACCGGGTTCATGCCGAAGTGGTTAATTTTACAGGAACTAGCAAACCAAGGCCTCCCTCTTACTGCAACTGTAATGGCTCTTGCCGCCCTGATTAGCCTGTACTTTTACTTGCGACTCTGCTACGCAATAACTCTCACCATTTCCCCTAATACTATCACCTCATCTACCCCTTGACGAGCCCAGACAACTCAAGCCTCTATTCCGCTAGCCTTGTTTACCGTAATAGCCCTAGGCCTCTTGCCCATCACTCCAACTATTATGATACTCGTCATTTAGGGGCTTAGGATAGCATCAGACCGAGAGCCTTCAAAGCTCTAAGCAGAAGTGAAAATCTTCTAGCCCCTGATAAGACCTACAAGAGTTTATCTTGCATCTTCTGAGTGCAAATCAAATGTCTTTGTTAAACTAAGGCCTTACTAGATGGGAAGGCCTCGATCCTACAAACTCTTAGTTAACAGCTAAGCGCTCAAGCCAGCGAGCATCCATCTACTTTCCCGCCGTTTGCCGGGTAAGGCGGGAAAGCCCCGGCAGGGTATTAGTCTGCGTCTCTGGATTTGCAATCCAACGTGGTACTCCACCACGGGGCTTGATAGGAAGAGGACTTAAACCTCTGTCTTCAGGGCTACAACCCACCGCCTGGACACTCGGCTACCCTACCTGTGGCAATTACACGCTGATTCTTTTCTACAAACCACAAAGACATTGGTACCCTTTATCTAGTATTTGGTGCCTGAGCCGGAATAGTGGGAACCGCTTTAAGCCTCCTTATTCGAGCTGAACTAAGTCAACCTGGCTCACTTCTGGGTGATGACCAAATCTATAATGTTATTGTTACTGCTCACGCCTTTGTAATAATTTTCTTTATAGTAATGCCAATTCTCATTGGCGGATTCGGAAACTGACTTGTACCTCTAATGATTGGGGCACCTGATATAGCTTTCCCACGAATAAATAACATAAGCTTCTGACTTCTACCCCCATCATTCCTGTTACTATTAGCCTCCTCTGGTGTTGAGGCCGGGGCTGGAACAGGGTGAACTGTCTACCCCCCACTTTCAGGAAACCTTGCCCACGCAGGAGCGTCAGTAGACCTAACAATCTTCTCTCTCCACCTGGCGGGTGTATCATCAATTCTAGGGGCAGTTAATTTCATCACCACGATTATTAACATGAAACCCCCAGCAATCTCTCAATACCAAACACCCCTCTTTGTATGAGCCGTACTTGTGACTGCCGTTCTTTTACTCCTATCGCTACCCGTCCTAGCTGCCGGAATTACTATACTTCTCACTGACCGTAACCTAAATACCACATTCTTCGACCCAGCGGGGGGAGGTGACCCCATCCTATACCAGCATCTATTTTGGTTCTTTGGTCATCCAGAAGTCTATATTCTTATTTTACCCGGATTCGGGATTATTTCACATGTTGTAGCCTACTATGCAGGCAAAAAAGAACCATTCGGCTACATGGGAATAGTCTGAGCTATGATGGCCATCGGCCTCCTAGGATTTATTGTCTGAGCCCACCATATGTTCACTGTCGGGATAGACGTAGACACCCGTGCCTATTTTACGTCTGCAACAATGATTATTGCCATTCCAACCGGTGTGAAAGTATTCAGCTGACTTGCTACACTCCACGGGGGCTCAATCAAATGAGAAACTCCTATGCTGTGAGCCCTAGGCTTCATTTTCCTCTTCACAGTTGGAGGACTAACAGGAATTGTTCTTGCCAATTCATCACTTGATATTGTTCTCCATGACACATATTATGTCGTTGCCCACTTCCACTATGTACTATCAATAGGAGCGGTGTTTGCTATCATGGCAGCATTTGTTCATTGATTCCCACTATTCTCAGGATACACCCTAAATGATACTTGAACAAAAATCCACTTTGCTGTAATGTTCATCGGTGTTAACCTCACGTTTTTCCCACAGCATTTCCTAGGTTTAGCAGGAATGCCACGACGATACTCTGATTATCCAGATGCTTACGCCCTGTGAAACACAGTATCATCCATTGGCTCACTCATCTCATTAGTAGCGGTAATTATGTTCTTATTTATTTTATGAGAAGCCTTTGCGGCCAAACGAGAAGTGTCTTCAGTAGAGCTAACTATAACAAACGTAGAATGACTACACGGCTGCCCTCCACCATACCACACATTTGAGGAACCAGCATTCGTCCAAGTTCAATCAAACTAACGAGAAAGGGAGGAATTGAACCCCCATGTACTGGTTTCAAGCCAGTCACATAACCACTCTGTCACTTTCTTCTAGAGATATTAGTAAAATATGCATATTACATCACCTTGTCGAGGTGAAATTACAGGTTAAACTCCTGTATATCTTAAATTTAATGGCACACCCCACACAACTAGGATTCCAAGACGCGGCATCACCCGTTATAGAAGAACTTCTTCACTTCCACGACCACGCCCTAATAATTGTATTTTTAATTAGCACAATGGTACTCTACATTATTGTCGCAATAGTTTCAACCAAACTCACCAACAAATATATCTTAGATTCCCAAGAAATCGAGATTGTATGGACGGTTTTACCAGCGGTTATTCTAGTTCTAATCGCTCTTCCCTCCCTTCGAATTTTATATCTTATAGATGAAGTCAATGATCCCCACCTAACAATTAAAGCCATAGGACACCAGTGATATTGAAGCTACGAATACACAGACTATGAAGACCTAGGATTCGACTCATACATAATTCCCACTCAAGATCTTACGCCAGGGCAATTCCGGCTTCTAGAGACGGACCATCGAATAGTAGTTCCAATAGAATCACCCATTCGTGTTCTAGTATCCGCAGAGGATGTTTTACACTCCTGAGCTATCCCATCTCTTGGTGTAAAAATAGACGCGGTGCCTGGACGGTTAAATCAAACTGCCTTTATTGCCTCACGCCCAGGCGTGTTTTACGGACAATGCTCTGAAATTTGTGGAGCCAACCACAGCTTTATGCCTATTGTTGTTGAAGCCGTTCCGCTAAAACATTTTGAGAGCTGATCTACACTAATACTAGAAGACGCCTCACTAGGAAGCTAATTATCGGACAAAGCGTTGGCCTTTTAAGCCAAAGTTTGGTGCCTACCGACCACCTCTAGTGACATGCCTCAACTCAACCCTAACCCCTGATTCGCAATTCTAGTATTTTCATGATTCATTTTCCTTACCATCATCCCAACCAAAGTCTTAAATCACTTAACACCTAATGAACCAACCCCTATAAACGAAGAAAAACATAAAACCGACTCCTGAAACTGACCATGATAACAAGCTTCTTCGACCAGTTTGCAAGCCCCTCTTTCCTAGGAATTCCGCTCATTGCCGTTGCAATCGCACTTCCATGAGTATTATTCCCGACTCCCTCATCCCGGTGAATAAACAGCCGACTCACTACGCTTCAGGCGTGGTTTATTAACCGCTTTACTAACCAACTACTAATGCCTTTAAATGTAGGAGGACATAAATGAGCCCTAATGTTAACCTCGTTGATAGTATTCCTGATTACTATTAACATGTTAGGCCTTCTGCCATACACCTTCACCCCTACAACACAACTATCATTAAATATAGGACTTGCCGTACCACTATGACTTGCCACAGTTATTATTGGTATACGAAACCAGCCAACGGTTGCCCTTGGACATCTGCTGCCTGAAGGCACCCCTATTCCTTTGATTCCTGTACTAATTATCATCGAAACAATTAGTCTATTTATTCGACCATTAGCCCTCGGAGTCCGACTTACAGCCAACTTAACTGCAGGCCACCTCCTTATTCAACTTATCGCCACAGCCGTATTTGTACTTCTCCCCATGATGCCAACTGTCGCGATTCTCACGGCCGCCGTCCTCTTCCTTTTAACGCTTCTAGAAGTCGCAGTAGCAATAATCCAGGCCTACGTGTTTGTACTGCTCCTAAGCCTCTATATGCAAGAAAACGTTTAATGGCCCACCAAGCACATGCATTTCATATGGTTGATCCTAGCCCATGACCACTAACCGGAGCCGTCGGTGCCCTACTAATAACCTCCGGCCTAGCAATCTGGTTTCACTTCCACTCGGTAACATTAATAACCCTCGGATTAGTTCTGTTGCTCCTTACAATGTTTCAATGATGACGTGATGTTATCCGAGAAGGAACCTTCCAAGGCCACCACACACCACCAGTACAGAAAGGACTGCGGTATGGAATGATCTTATTTATTACTTCTGAAGTGTTCTTTTTCCTAGGCTTTTTTTGAGCCTTCTATCACTCAAGCCTAGCCCCAACACCTGAGCTGGGCGGATGCTGACCCCCCACTGGAATCACTACGTTAGACCCCTTTGAGGTGCCCCTCCTTAATACAGCCGTATTATTAGCATCCGGGGTAACAGTCACATGAGCTCACCACAGCATTATAGAGGGTGAACGAAAGCAAGCCATTCAATCCCTTGCACTCACAATTCTCCTGGGTTTCTATTTCACTGCCCTTCAGGCAATAGAATATTATGAAGCACCTTTTACGATTGCAGACGGAGTGTACGGCTCAACATTCTTTGTCGCCACAGGGTTCCACGGATTACATGTCATCATTGGCTCAACCTTCTTAGCCATCTGTCTTCTCCGTCAAGTCCAATACCATTTTACATCTGAACATCACTTCGGCTTTGAAGCCGCTGCCTGATACTGACACTTTGTAGACGTAGTATGATTATTCCTTTACGTATCAATCTACTGATGAGGCTCATATCTTTCTAGTATTAAAGTTAGTACAAGTGACTTCCAATCATTTAGTCTTGGTTAAATCCCAAGGAAAGATAATGAACTTAATTACAACTATTTTTATTATTGCTGTAGCCCTGTCATCAGTCCTAGCAATTGTATCTTTCTGGCTGCCGCAAATGAACCCAGATGCGGAAAAGCTCTCCCCCTATGAATGCGGGTTCGATCCGCTAGGATCAGCCCGACTACCATTCTCCTTACGGTTTTTTCTAGTAGCTATTTTATTCCTTTTGTTTGACCTAGAAATTGCCCTCCTTCTCCCACTCCCATGAGGAGACCAGCTCCACAGCCCAACCGGAACATTCTTTTGAGCCACCACAGTCCTGATCTTACTAACCCTCGGGTTAATCTATGAGTGAACCCAAGGGGGACTAGAATGAGCGGAATAGGGGGCTAGTCTAAAGAAGACCTCTGATTTCGGCTCAGAAAATTGTGGTTTAAGTCCACGGCCCCCTTATGACACCAGTACACTTTAGCTTTACCTCAGCATTTATTTTAGGACTTATAGGATTAGCATTTCATCGTACACACCTACTCTCCGCACTGCTATGCTTAGAGGGCATAATATTGTCTCTATTTATTGCACTGGCCCTATGAACACTGCAATTTGAGTCAACAAGCTTCTCTACCGCACCTATACTACTGTTAGCTTTTTCCGCTTGTGAAGCAAGTACAGGCCTTGCACTCTTGGTTGCCACAGCCCGAACTCACGGCACCGACCGTCTACAAAACCTTAATCTTCTACAATGCTAAAAATTTTAGTCCCCACAATTATGATATTCCCAACAATCTGACTGACCGCCCCTAAATGGTTATGAGCGGTCACCGCTACCCATGGCCTCTTAATTGCCCTTGCAAGCCTCACATGATTTGGCTGAACTTCAGAGGCTGGATGGGCTTCGTCCAACGCCTACTTAGCCACAGACCCCCTATCAACACCTCTTTTAGTCCTAACATGCTGACTCCTGCCCTTAATAATCTTGGCTAGCCAGAACCACATCAGCCCTGAGCCCGTTGCACGTCAGCGCCTATACATTACCCTTCTCACTTCACTACAAGCTTTTTTGATTATAGCCTTTGGGGCCACAGAGATCATTATGTTTTATATTATATTTGAAGCCACTCTCATCCCCACCCTCATCATCATTACCCGCTGGGGTAATCAGACTGAACGCCTCAACGCGGGTACCTATTTTTTGTTTTATACTCTGGCCGGGTCCCTACCTCTCCTAGTGGCGCTGCTCCTCCTCCAGCAGTCCACAGGGACTTTATCCCTATTAATTATTCAATACACCCCTCCTACCCTATTAAGCTCATGAAGTCATAAAATCTGATGGGCAGGTTGCTTAATCGCCTTCTTAGTGAAAATGCCCCTCTATGGCGTACATCTATGGCTACCAAAAGCACACGTAGAAGCCCCCGTTGCCGGGTCTATAGTGCTAGCGGCAATTCTCCTAAAACTTGGAGGATACGGTATAATACGAATGATAATAATGCTAGATCCCCTCTCTAAAGAGCTTATCTACCCGTTTATTATCTTAGCACTCTGGGGCATTATTATGACAGGGTCTATTTGTCTTCGCCAAACTGATCTCAAGTCGCTAATTGCATACTCCTCAGTGAGTCACATGGGCCTTGTAGCAGGCGGAATTCTAATCCAAACTCCGTGGGGATTCTCGGGGGCAATTATCCTTATAATCGCCCACGGCCTAGTATCCTCCATACTATTCTGTCTAGCCAATACAGCCTATGAACGAACCCATAGTCGAACTATAGTCCTCGCTCGGGGCTTACAGGTGATTTTTCCGCTGACAGCCGTCTGGTGATTTATTGCAAATCTAGCTAACTTAGCACTACCACCCCTTCCTAATCTTATAGGAGAACTTATGATTATCACAACTCTCTTTAGCTGGTCCCCCTGAACTATTGCACTCACTGGGCTCGGAACATTGATTACTGCGGCTTACTCCCTCTATATGTTCTTGATATCTCAACGTGGCCCGACACCACATCACATCATGAACCTCACACCGTTCCACACCCGAGAACATCTGCTAATGGCTCTTCACCTTATTCCAGTAATTCTCCTCGTGACAAAGCCAGAGCTTATGTGAGGCTGATGCTACTAGTAAGTATAGTTTAACCAAAACATCAGATTGTGATTCTGGAAACAGGGGTTAAAACCCCCTTACTCACCAAGGAAGGACAGAAATCAGTAAGTGCTGCTAATACTTATGCCCCGAGGTTAAAGTCCTCGGCTTCTTTACGCTTCTGAAGGATAACAGCTCATCCGTTGGTCTTAGGAACCAAAAACTCTTGGTGCAAATCCAAGCGGAAGCTATGACCTCAACCGCCCTAGTCATATCCTCTTCATTCCTTCTAATTGTAACGATCCTTGTTCTGCCTCTCCTCATAACACTGAATCCCAATCCACAAGAACCTAACTGAGCGGATGCCCACGTGAAAACTGCCGTTAGTACTGCATTCTTCGTAAGCCTGTTACCACTAATAATTTACCTGGCCCAAGGGGCAGAAAACGTCACCACAAACTGACAATGAATAAACACCCAAATATTTGACGCAAATATTAGCTTTAAGTTTGATCACTACTCTCTTATCTTCACCCCTATCGCCCTTTTCGTCACCTGATCAATCTTAGAGTTCGCGCTATGGTATATGCACTCCGACCCTAACATAAACCGATTCTTCAAATACTTACTGCTATTTTTAGTGGCCATGATCATCCTTGTTACAGCAAACAATTTATTTCAGCTATTCATTGGCTGAGAAGGGGTTGGCATTATGTCTTTTTTACTCATTGGCTGATGGCACGGACGAGCAGACGCTAATACCGCAAGCCTCCAAGCGGTAATTTATAACCGTGTAGGAGATATTGGGCTGATTCTAGCCATAGCCTGGTTTGCTATGAACCTCAACTCCTGAGAGATGCAACAGCTCTTTGCTTTGTCAAAAAGCTACGACATGACAACCCCATTATTTGCACTCATCCTCGCGGCAGCAGGGAAGTCGGCCCAATTTGGCCTACACCCATGACTTCCGTCCGCCATAGAGGGCCCCACACCGGTTTCTGCACTGCTCCACTCTAGCACTATGGTGGTTGCGGGTATTTTCCTCTTGATTCGCCTACACCCCCTAATGGAGGACAACAAGCTAGCGTTGTCGGGCTGCTTATGCCTAGGAGCACTTACTACCTTGTATACGGCCACTTGCGCGCTCACTCAGAATGACATCAAAAAAATCGTCGCTTTCTCAACATCGAGTCAGCTTGGGTTGATGATGGTTACCATCGGACTTAATCAACCACAACTAGCATTCCTCCACATCTGCACACACGCGTTCTTCAAGGCTATGCTCTTCCTTTGCTCAGGATCTATTATCCATAGCCTGAATGATGAACAAGACATTCGGAAGATGGGTGGCCTCCACAAACTCTTACCCATCACCTCAACTTGCCTTACAATTGGGAGCCTGGCACTAGCAGGCACCCCTTTCCTCGCCGGATTCTTCTCAAAGGACGCCATCATTGAAGCCCTCAACACTTCCTACCTTAACGCCTGGGCCCTTGTCCTAACCCTTATTGCCACCTCGTTCACTGCTGTCTATAGCTTCCGTGTCGTGTATTTTGTAACTATGGGGTCCCCACGATTCCTCCCATTATCCCCTATTAACGAAGACAACCCACTTATAATTCAACCTGTGAAACGACTTGCCTGAGGAAGCATTGTTGCGGGACTTGTCATTACATGCAACTTCCTGCCCATAAAGACGCCAGTTATAACTATGCCTACCGCCCTAAAAGTGACAGCCTTAATGGTGGCTATTACTGGCCTTCTTGTGGCTATAGAACTCGCAGCTAAGACTAACAACCCCTACAAGACTGTCTACAAGAACTCCCCTCACCACTTCTCGAATATGTTAGGATACTTCCCCTCATTAATGCACCGGCTCTCCCCAAAAGCCAGCCTAATTCTGGGACGATCAACTGCCACTAAACTCGACCAAACCTGACTTCAAATTGCGGGCCCAAAGTCGATCACTCTTACCCAAATGATACTAGCGCAGATAGTGGGCGATATCTCACGGGGAACAATTAAGAAGTTTTTAACCATCTTCCTTCTGACCATAATTTTGGCAATTGCCCTAATTCTTATTTAAACCGCTCGGAGCGTCCCACGACTTAAACCCCGAGTTAGTTCCAGCACTACAAGTAAGGTTAACAGAAGCACCCAAGCGCAGATAACCAATATTGCCCCGCCAAAGGAGTACATCATGGCTACACCCCCAACGTCCCCTCGTAGCACGGAGAACTCTTTTAACTCATCAATAGCTGCTCAGGAACCCTCGTGTCATCCCCCTCAGAATAGCCCCCCTATTAGTGTGACCCCTACCAGATAAATCAACACATACCCTATTACTGACCGACTCCCTCACGCCTCTGGAAAAGGCTCAGCAGCCAACGCTGCCGAGTAGGCAAACACCACAAGCATCCCCCCTAAATAGATTAAGAAAAGGACTAAAGACAAGAAGGGCCCCCCGCTGCCAATCAACACCCCACATCCGACCCCAGCCGCCACTATCAGCCCTAAGGCAGCAAAGTATGGCGTAGGATTAGACGCAACAGCAATCAATCCTATAATTAAGGCTATTAGTAATAAAGACACGAAGTAAGTCATGGTTCCCGCTCAGACTTTAACCGAGACTAGTGACTTGAAGAACCACCGTTGTAATTCAACTACAGGAACAGTAATGGCAAGCCTACGAAAAACCCACCCACTAATTAAAATCGCCAATGGTGCGCTAGTTGACCTTCCAACACCATCAAATATTTCAGCGCTATGAAACTTCGGATCCCTGCTAGGATTGTGCTTAATTACTCAAATCCTGACCGGACTATTCCTAGCCATGCATTACACCTCTGATATCTCAACTGCATTCTCGTCCGTCACGCACATTTGCCGGGACGTCAACTATGGCTGACTTATCCGAAACATACATGCTAACGGAGCATCATTTTTCTTCATTTGTATTTATATGCACATTGCCCGCGGCCTATACTACGGATCCTACCTCTACAAGGAAACCTGAAACATTGGAGTCGTCCTACTTCTTCTCGTTATAATGACAGCCTTTGTAGGTTATGTTCTCCCATGAGGCCAAATGTCCTTCTGAGGTGCCACCGTCATTACAAATCTTCTATCAGCAGTACCTTATATAGGGGATACCCTTGTACAGTGAATTTGAGGGGGGTTTTCAGTAGATAACGCGACATTAACACGATTCTTCGCCTTCCACTTCCTATTCCCGTTTGTCATCGCGGGTGCCACCGTTCTTCACTTACTGTTCTTGCACGAGACAGGGTCAAACAACCCAGCCGGGCTGAACTCCGACGCGGACAAAATCTCCTTCCACCCCTACTTCTCCTACAAAGACCTTCTTGGCTTCGTCCTGATGCTACTAGCTCTTACATCCCTAACCTTATTTTCCCCCACCCTGCTCGGCGACCCAGAGAACTTCACCCCAGCAAATCCCCTGGTTACCCCACCACATATTCAACCCGAGTGATACTTCTTGTTCGCCTACGCTATTCTCCGATCCATCCCAAACAAACTAGGGGGAGTTCTGGCGCTACTGTTCAGCATTCTTGTACTATTAGTTGTCCCAATTTTACACACCTCAAAGCAGCGAGGACTAACCTTCCGACCGATCACCCAGTTCTTATTCTGAACCCTTGTAGCAGATATAATTATTCTGACATGAATTGGGGGTATACCTGTAGAACACCCATACATCATCATTGGCCAAGTCGCCTCAGTTCTGTACTTTGCATTATTCCTCCTTCTTACCCCACTCGCAGGTTGAGCGGAGAATAAAGCATTAAAATGAGCTTGCCCTAGTAGCTTAGTTTGAAAGCATCGGTCTTGTAATCCGAAGATCGAGGGTTAAACCCCCTCCTAGCGCCCAGAAAAAGGAGATTTTAACTCCCACCCCTGGCTCCCAAAGCCAGGATTCTAAAGTTAAACTATTTTCTGATGGACCAATATGGTTACATATTAATATATAGCACCTCATGTGCAGTGCAAACACATGCTCTAACGCCTACATAATATACCTGTATTATGTAGGTGTGATACAGCTATGTATTATCACCATTCATTTATTTTAACCTAAAAGCAAGTACTAACATCTAAGACGTGCATAAACCAAATAAATGCAATATACTAGGACTATATATGTATTATCACCATTCATTTATTTTAACCTAAAAGCAAGTACTAACGTCTAAGACGTGCATAAGCATATTATTAAAACTCAGAAATATTGTATCTTAACCCGGGTTATAGGTTATTCCCCTAAATATCGCACTCAACATTTTCCTTGAACTACCCAACTAGGATTTACCGAGACAATCTTAATGCAGTAAGAGACCACCAACCTTGCCATATAAGGCATACTATTCATGATAGAATCAGGGACATATTATGGAGGGTGGTAAACTGTGAATTATTCCTTGCATCTGATTCAAATCTCACGGGCATGGCATGTTTAATCCAGTTTTATAGAGTGTTCTTGCATCCGGCTATTGGTGTGATTACATACTCCTCATTACCCCACATGCCGGGCATTCTTTTATATGCATAACGTTCTTTTTTTTGGTTACCTTTCACTTACATCTCAGAGTGCAGGCGCAATTAACATCTCAAGGTTGTACATTTCCTTGCATGGGTAAATTAGGTTAATGATTGAAAGACATTACTTAAGAATTACATTATACTCTATCAGGTGCATAACGTATCTGTCCTTCTTCAACTTACCCTGATATAGATGCCCCCCTCTTCGGTTTTCGCGCGACAAACCCCCTTACCCCCTACGCTCAGCGGATCCTGTTCTCCTTGTCAAACCCCGAAAGCAAGGAAGGCCCGAGAGCGTCCAGACTAACAAGTTGAGATATCGGTTAGCCATCCGCATTATATATATATATATGTCACATAACCCTTAAAAGTTTTTCCAAGAAAAGGCCTAAAAAACTCTATTGAATTCGTAACTAAATTTTTTCAATGCTAAAAAATCGAACATTTAATT